GCTGGCGTAGCTTAACTAAAGCATAACACTGAAGCTGTTAAGATGGACCCTAGAAAGTCCCGCAGGCACAAAGGCTTGGTCCTGACTTTATTATCAGCTTTAACTGAACTTACACATGCAAGTCTCCGCACTCCTGTGAGGATGCCCTTAATCCCCTGCCCGGGGACGAGGAGCTGGCATCAGGCACGCCCCGGCAGCCCAAGACGCCTTGCTAAGCCACACCCCCAAGGAAACTCAGCAGTGATAGATATTAAGCTATAAGCGAAAGCTTGACTTAGTTAAGGTTAAGAGGGCCGGTAAAACTCGTGCCAGCCACCGCGGTTATACGAGAGGCCCTAGTTGATAATCACCGGCGTAAAGAGTGGTTAGGAATTATATTTAATAAAGCCGAACACCCCCTTGGCTGTCATACGCACCTGGGGGCACGAAGCCCCACTGCGAAAGCAGCTTTAATCACCACCTGAACCCACGACAGCTATGATACAAACTGGGATTAGATACCCCACTATGCCTAGCCGTAAACTTTGATGGAAACATACAACTAACATCCGCCAGGGAACTACAAGCGCCAGCTTAAAACCCAAAGGACTTGGCGGTGCCTCAGACCCACCTAGAGGAGCCTGTTCTAGAACCGATAACCCCCGTTCAACCTCACCACCTCTTGTTTTCCCCGCCTATATACCACCGTCGTCAGCTTACCCTGTGAAGGATTTATAGTAAGCAAAATGGGCATGACCCAAAACGTCAGGTCGAGGTGTAGCGCATGGGGTGGGAAGAAATGGGCTACATTCTCTAAATTAGAGCATTACGAACCACGCTGTGAAACCAGCGTCCGAAGGTGGATTTAGCAGTAAACAGAAAGCAGAGAGTTCTCTTGAAACTGGCTCTGAGGCGCGCACACACCGCCCGTCACTCTCCCCAAGTTCAATCTACCCTTCTAACTAAGAAGTTAACCGAACAAAGGGGAGGCAAGTCGTAACATGGTAAGTGTACCGGAAGGTGCACTTGGAATAACCAGAGTGTAGCTAAGACAGAAGAGCACCTCCCTTACACCGAGAAGACATCCGTGCAAATCGGGTCACCCTGAGCTGACTAGCTAGCCCACACATTTGGTCTAACACCACAACATATATACCCCCACAAAACTTAGAATTAAGTCAACAAACCATTTTTCCCCCTTAGTATGGGCGACAGAAAAGGGAATAATTGAGCAACAGAGAAAGTACCGCAAGGGAAAGCTGAAAGAGAACTGAAACAACCCATTTAAGCCTAGAAAAGCAGAGATTAAATCTCGTACCTTTTGCATCATGATTTAGCCAGCAAACCCGAGCAAAGAGAACTTTAGTTCAGGCCCCCGAAACTAGACGAGCTACTCCGGGACAGCCTATTATAGGGCCAACCCGTCTCTGTGGCAAAAGAGTGGGAAGAGCCCCGAGTAGAGGTGATAAACCTATCGAGCCTAGTTATAGCTGGTTGCTTAGGAAATGAATAGAAGTTCAGCCCCCTGGCTTTCTTAGGACCCTAAGGTAAAACTAACCTCGTCCCATAGAAACCAAGGGAGTTAGTCAAAGGAGGTACAGCTCCTTTGAACAAGGACACAACCTTAACAGGCGGCTAAGGATCATAATTACTAAGGTAACCTGTTACAGTGGGCCTAAGAGCAGCCACCTGCATAGAAAGCGTTAAAGCTCAGACAGACACGAACCTCTTATTTTGATAAGAAATCCTACCCCCTAACCGTACTAAGCCGTTCCATGCCCCCATGGAAGAGATTATGCTAGAATGAGTAATAAGAGGGGACAACCCTCTCCCAGCACATGTGTAAGTCGGACCGGACCCCCCACCGACAAATAACGAACCCAAACCAAGAGGGAAATGCAGGCCAGAAGAGAAACCGAGAAAAGCCTACAAAACTAATCGTTAAACCCACACAGGAGTGCCCACAAGGAAAGACCCAAAGGAAGAGAAGGAACTCGGCAAACACAAGCCTCGCCTGTTTACCAAAAACATCGCCTCTTGCAAATCAAAGCATAAGAGGTCCCGCCTGCCCTGTGACTATGGGTTTAACGGCCGCGGTATTTTGACCGTGCGAAGGTAGCGCAATCACTTGTCTTTTAAATGAAGACCTGTATGAATGGCATCACGAGGGCTTAGCTGTCTCCTCTTCCAAGTCAGTGAAATTGATCTGCCCGTGCAGAAGCGGACATAAGTACATAAGACGAGAAGACCCTATGGAGCTTTAGACACCAGGCAGATCACGTCAAGCAACCTTGAGTTAACAAGTAAAAACGCAGTGACCCCTAGCCCATATGTCTTTGGTTGGGGCGACCGCGGGGGAAAACAAAGCCCCCATGTGGACTGGGGGCACTGCCCCCACAGCCGAGAGCTACAGCTCTAAGCACCAGAATTTCTGACCAGAAATGATCCGGCGAACGCCGATCAACGGACCGAGTTACCCTAGGGATAACAGCGCAATCCTCTCCCAGAGTCCCTATCGACGAGGGGGTTTACGACCTCGATGTTGGATCAGGACATCCTAATGGTGCAGCCGCTATTAAGGGTTCGTTTGTTCAACGATTAAAGTCCTACGTGATCTGAGTTCAGACCGGAGTAATCCAGGTCAGTTTCTATCTATGAAGTGATGTTTCCTAGTACGAAAGGACCGGAAAGAAGGGGCCCATGCTTAAGGCACGCCCCACCCCCACCTGATGAAGGCAACTAAAACAGGCAAGGGGGCACACCAAGGTGTGCCTGAGATAACGGCGCGCTAAGGTGGCAGAGCCCGGTAATTGCGAAAGGCCTAAGCCCTTTTTCTCAGAGGTTCAAACCCTCTCCTTAGCTATGATCACGACCCTAATCACCCACGTTATTAATCCCCTTGCCTACATCGTGCCCGTTCTCCTGGCAGTTGCTTTCCTCACCCTCCTAGAACGGAAAGTCCTCGGGTATATACAACTTCGGAAAGGACCTAACATTGTCGGCCCCTATGGGTTACTTCAACCTATTGCAGATGGGGTTAAGCTCTTTATTAAAGAACCGATTCGACCGTCTACCTCGTCCCCCTTCCTATTCCTCGCTACACCAATACTTGCCTTAACACTCGCACTTACCTTATGGGCCCCCATGCCCATTCCCTACCCCGTCACTGATCTAGGCCTAGGGGTACTCTTTGTCCTTGCCTTGTCAAGCCTTGCCGTATATTCAATTCTTGGCTCAGGCTGGGCCTCTAATTCTAAGTATGCTTTAATCGGGGCCCTTCGAGCCGTAGCACAAACTATCTCCTACGAAGTAAGCCTAGGCCTTATCTTACTTAGCGTGATTATTTTCACTGGCGGTTTTACACTTCAGACTTTCAATGTTGCTCAAGAAAGCATCTGATTGCTCGTTCCAGCCTGACCCCTTGCTGCCATATGATATATTTCAACGCTAGCTGAGACAAACCGTGCCCCCTTTGACCTCACAGAGGGGGAATCAGAACTAGTCTCTGGGTTTAATGTAGAATACGCCGGAGGACCCTTCGCCCTTTTTTTTCTGGCGGAGTATGCCAACATCCTCCTCATAAATACGCTCTCAACCATCCTATTTCTGGGGGCATCACATATCCCCGCCTTTCCCGAACTAACAGCCATAAATCTAATAACAAAAGCCGCCCTACTATCCGTAGTCTTTTTATGGGTGCGAGCCTCATACCCCCGCTTTCGGTACGACCAGCTCATACACCTTGTTTGAAAAAGCTTCCTACCTATAACCCTGGCACTTGTCCTATGACACCTTGCACTCCCAATCGCACTAGCCGGCCTACCACCACAGCTTTAATACTGCAGGAATTGTGCCTGAATGTTTAAGGGCCACCTTGATAGCGTGGCTGATAGGGGTTCAAGTCCCCTCAATTCTAGAGAGAAGGGACTCGAACCCATCCTCAAGAGATCAAAACTCTTGGTGCTTCCACTACACCACTTTCTAGTAAGGTCAGCTAAATAAGCTTTTGGGCCCATACCCCAAATATGTTGGTTAAAATCCTTCCCTCACTAATGAACCCTTATGTACTCACCATCTTGCTTTCAAGCCTCGGCCTGGGCACAGTCCTCACCTTTGCCAGCTCCCACTGACTTCTTGCATGAATAGGACTTGAAATCAACACCCTTGCCATCATTCCTCTCATAGCACGGCAATACCACCCCCGAGCAGTTGAAGCTACAACAAAATACTTCTTAACACAAGCCACCGCTGCAGCCATAATCCTATTCGCTAGCACCACTAATGCTTGACTGGTTGGAGAATGGGATATTCAACAATTAACCCACCCAATTGCAGTTACAACCGCCATGCTGGCCCTTGCACTTAAGGTAGGCCTGGCACCGGTACACTTTTGACTCCCAGAAGTTCTCCAAGGTCTAGACCTCACCACCGGGTTAATCCTTTCAACCTGACAAAAGCTTGCGCCCTTTGCACTTATGCTCCAGGTAGCCCCAACCGTTAACTCCTCCCTAATTGTCACACTGGGACTCCTATCAACTCTCGTTGGGGGCTGGGGGGGACTTAACCAAACCCAACTACGTAAGATCCTAGCATACTCCTCAATCGCCCACCTTGGGTGAATAGTGCTGATTATACAATTCGCGCCTTCCCTCACCCTCCTGAGCCTGATCATATATATTATCATAACATCTTCAGCCTTTATAACACTAAAAACTAATAACTCCCTAACCATCAATGCCCTTGCAATCTCCTGAACTAAAGCACCAACCCTGGCCGCACTAGCCATCCTAGTCCTTCTATCACTTGGGGGCCTCCCGCCTCTCTCAGGTTTTATACCTAAATGACTAATTCTACAAGAACTGACAAAGCAAGGGCTGCCAATATCCGCCACACTAGCTGCCATGACAGCCCTTCTCAGCCTATACTTCTACCTACGACTATGTTACGCCATAACCTTAACTATCTGACCCAATACCCTCGCCGCCACTACCCCCTGACGACTGGACTTTACCCACACCACCCTGCCGCTATCGATTGTCACTATGTTAGCCCTAGGCCTACTTCCCCTTACCCCAGCCGTAGCTGCCTTACTAGACTTATAACAAGGGCTTAGGATAGCACTAAGACCAAGAACCTTCAAAGTTCTAAGCGGGAGTGAGAATCTCCCAGCCCTTGTTAAGACTTGCGGGACTCTATCCCACATCTTCTGAATGCAACCCAGACACTTTAATTAAGCTAAAGCCTTTCTAGGTGGGAAGGCCTCGATCCTACAAACTCTTAGTTAACAGCTAAGCGCTCTATCCAGCGAGCATCCACCTACTTTCCCCCGCCACCGGGGTGGCGAGGCGGGGGAAAGCCCCGGTAGGCTGTTAGCCTACTTCTTCAGGTTTGCAATCTGACATGTAAGTACACCACAAGGCTTGATAAGGAGAGGGTTTAAACCTCTGTTCATGGGGTTACAATCCACCGCTTAACTCTCAGCCACCTTACCTGTGGCAATCACACGATGATTTTTCTCAACCAACCACAAAGACATTGGCACCCTTTATTTAGTATTTGGTGCCTGAGCCGGAATAGTCGGCACAGCCCTAAGCCTTTTAATCCGAGCGGAACTAAGCCAACCCGGGGCTCTTCTGGGGGATGATCAGATTTATAATGTAATCGTCACGGCCCACGCCTTCGTTATGATTTTCTTTATAGTTATGCCAATTATGATTGGAGGCTTTGGAAACTGATTAATCCCACTTATAATCGGGGCCCCCGACATGGCATTTCCCCGAATGAATAATATGAGCTTTTGGCTCCTTCCCCCCTCCTTTCTCCTTCTCCTGGCCTCGTCCGGAGTTGAAGCCGGTGCCGGCACAGGATGAACAGTCTACCCCCCTCTGGCAGGCAACCTCGCCCACGCAGGAGCCTCCGTCGATTTAACTATTTTCTCCCTCCACTTAGCTGGTATTTCCTCTATCTTGGGGGCCGTTAATTTTATTACAACCATTATTAACATGAAACCCCCAGCTATTTCCCAGTATCAAACCCCTCTTTTTGTCTGGGCCGTCTTAATTACCGCAGTGCTTCTACTGCTTTCACTTCCTGTCCTAGCAGCAGGTATTACCATGCTACTCACAGACCGGAATCTGAACACCACTTTCTTTGACCCAGCGGGCGGGGGAGATCCAATCCTGTATCAACACCTCTTCTGATTCTTTGGTCATCCGGAAGTCTACATTCTAATTCTCCCCGGTTTTGGTATGATCTCCCACATTGTTGCATACTACTCCGGCAAAAAAGAACCCTTCGGGTATATGGGAATAGTCTGAGCTATGATAGCCATTGGACTACTAGGCTTTATCGTCTGGGCCCACCATATGTTTACTGTCGGGATGGATGTTGACACTCGTGCCTACTTTACATCTGCCACTATGATCATTGCCATTCCTACGGGTGTAAAAGTGTTTAGCTGGTTAGCCACATTGCATGGCGGTTCAATCAAATGGGAAACGCCACTTCTTTGGGCCCTGGGGTTTATTTTCCTATTTACAGTGGGAGGACTGACAGGCATTGTCCTAGCAAATTCCTCCCTGGACATCGTCCTTCATGACACCTACTACGTAGTCGCCCACTTCCACTACGTTCTATCAATAGGAGCTGTTTTCGCCATTATAGGCGCTTTCGTGCACTGATTCCCCCTATTCACCGGATATACTCTTCACAGCACATGAACTAAAATCCACTTTGGAATTATGTTTATTGGCGTAAATTTAACCTTCTTCCCCCAGCATTTCCTAGGCCTTGCGGGAATACCACGACGGTACTCTGATTACCCCGATGCCTACACACTCTGAAACACTGTCTCTTCAATCGGGTCCCTCATCTCCCTCGTTGCTGTAATTATATTCTTATTTATCCTTTGAGAAGCCTTTGCCGCCAAACGGGAGGTCGCATCAATTGAGCTGACCTCAACAAACGTAGAGTGACTACATGGGTGTCCTCCGCCCTATCACACATTCGAGGAACCGGCGTTTGTACAAGTACAAGCAGCCTAACGAGAAAGGGAGGAATTGAACCCCCATGTGCTGGTTTCAAGCCAACCGCATAACCACTCTGCCACTTTCTTCCATAAGACACTAGTAAAACTAGTATATTACACTGCCTTGTCAAGGCAAAATTGTGGGTTAAAACCCCGCGTGTCTTGAGCACTTAGCTACAATGGCACATCCCTCACAACTAGGATTCCAAGACGCGGCCTCACCTGTAATAGAAGAACTTCTTCACTTCCACGACCATGCTCTTATGATTGTTCTTCTTATCAGCACACTAGTGCTTTATATCATCGTAGCAATAGTCTCCACTAAACTTACTAACAAATATATCCTCGATTCTCAAGAAATTGAGATCGTTTGAACTGTCCTTCCAGCAGTTATTCTTATTCTTATCGCTCTCCCCTCCCTCCGAATTCTCTATCTTATAGACGAAATTAACGACCCCCACCTTACCATCAAAGCAATGGGACACCAGTGATACTGAAGTTACGAATACACTGACTACGAGGACCTGGGCTTTGACTCCTACATAATCCCCACCCAAGACCTAATCCCCGGGCAATTTCGCCTGTTAGAAGCAGACCACCGAATAGTGGTCCCCGTGGAATCTCCAATCCGAGTTCTAGTCTCAGCTGAAGATGTCCTTCATTCCTGAGCTGTCCCTTCTTTAGGTGTAAAAATAGACGCCGTCCCCGGACGTTTAAATCAAACAGCCTTTATTGCCTCTCGACCCGGGGTATTCTACGGACAGTGTTCTGAAATTTGCGGTGCTAACCACAGCTTCATGCCCATCGTTGTCGAAGCAGTGCCCCTTGAACACTTCGAGAAATGATCCACTATAATACTTGAAGATGCCTCACTAAGAAGCTAAATAGGGAATAGCGTTAGCCTTTTAAGCTAAAGATTGGTGGCCCCCAACCACCCCTAGTGACATGCCCCAACTCAACCCCGCCCCCTGATTTGCCATCTTGGTATTCTCGTGACTGGTTTTCCTAACTGTTATTCCCCCCAAAGTCCTTGGCCACACCTTCACAAATGAGCCTACCTCACAAAGCACTGAAAAAGCTAAACCTGAACCCTGAAACTGACCATGACACTAAGCTTCTTTGACCAATTTATAAGCCCCACATACCTGGGCATCCCACTCATTGCTGTAGCACTAACCCTCCCATGAATTCTCTTCCCAACCCCCTCTGCCCGGTGACTAAACAACCGCCTTATCACACTACAAGGGTGGTTTATCAACCGATTCACCCAACAGCTTCTTCTCCCCTTGAACCTAGGAGGCCATAAGTGAGCAGTAATGCTGACCTCTTTAATACTATTCCTAATTACCCTGAATATATTAGGCCTTCTTCCATACACCTTCACCCCGACCACGCAACTCTCCCTAAATATGGGGCTTGCAGTTCCACTATGACTTGCAACAGTAATTATCGGTATACGAAACCAACCAACTGCCGCCCTGGGACACCTCTTACCTGAAGGAACCCCTGTCCCACTTATCCCGGTTCTTATCATCATCGAAACAATTAGCCTCTTCATCCGCCCCCTTGCTCTAGGCGTACGGCTTACAGCCAACCTTACGGCAGGCCACCTTCTAATTCAACTAATTGCAACAGCAGCCTTTGTTCTTCTACCCCTGATACCAACAGTGGCAATCCTTACTGCTATTGTCCTATTCCTGCTTACCCTTCTTGAGATCGCCGTTGCCATAATTCAAGCCTACGTCTTCGTCCTCCTATTAAGCCTTTACCTACAAGAAAACGTCTAATGGCACACCAAGCACACGCATACCACATGGTCGATCCAAGCCCCTGACCCTTAACCGGCGCAATTGCCGCCCTTTTACTCACATCAGGCACTGCAGTCTGATTCCACTTCCACTCGCTCACACTCCTAGCTATAGGAAATATTCTTATACTTCTCACTATATACCAATGATGACGAGATATTATTCGAGAGGGCACATTCCAAGGACACCACACGCCCCCCGTCCAAAAAGGCCTACGCTACGGCATAGTTCTATTTATCACCTCCGAAGTATTCTTTTTCTTGGGTTTCTTTTGGGCCTTCTATCATTCTAGTCTTGCCCCCACACCCGAACTAGGGGGCTGCTGACCCCCCACGGGCATTATTACTCTTGACCCCTTTGAAGTCCCGCTACTGAACACCGCAGTCCTCCTAGCATCTGGTGTTACCGTTACATGAGCCCACCACAGCATTATGGAAGGTGAACGAAAACAGGCCATCCAATCTCTCACCCTAACTATTTTACTGGGGTTCTACTTCACCTTTCTCCAAGGTATGGAGTACTACGAAGCGCCCTTCACAATCGCTGACGGCGTATATGGCTCCACTTTCTTTGTAGCCACAGGCTTCCACGGCCTACACGTAATTATTGGCTCCACCTTCCTAGCCGTCTGTCTGCTTCGACAGATTCAATATCACTTTACATCAGAACATCACTTTGGCTTTGAAGCTGCCGCCTGATATTGACACTTTGTGGACGTAGTCTGACTATTCCTTTACGTCTCTATCTACTGATGAGGCTCATAGTCTTTCTAGTATTAATGCGTATAAGTGGCTTCCAATCACCCGGTCTTGGTTAAAACCCAAGGAAAGATAATGAACTTAATCACAACAATTGTTACCATCACCATCGCACTATCCATAGTACTGGCTACTGTTTCTTTCTGACTACCACAGATCACACCGGACGCAGAGAAACTGTCCCCCTATGAGTGCGGATTTGACCCCCTAGGATCTGCCCGACTACCTTTCTCCCTGCGCTTTTTCCTTATCGCCATTTTATTTCTTTTATTTGACCTAGAGATCGCCCTTCTTCTACCCCTCCCATGAGGAGACCAACTAGACACCCCCACCCTAACACTTGCTTGATCCGCCGCCGTCCTTACCTTGCTCACCCTTGGCTTGATTTACGAGTGAACCCAAGGAGGCCTAGAATGGGCTGAATAGGCAGTTAGTCCAAAAATAAGACCCTTGATTTCGGCTCAAAAGACCATGGTTTAAGTCCATGACCGCCTTATGACACCAGTACACTTCAGCTTTACCTCAGCCTTTGTTCTAGGACTGATAGGACTCGCATTCCACCGCACCCACCTTCTCTCAGCCCTTCTTTGCCTAGAAGGAATAATACTCTCTCTATTTATTGCCCTATCCCTCTGGGCACTTCAAATAGAAGCAACCGGTTATTCGGTAGCCCCCATGCTATTGCTAGCCTTCTCAGCCTGTGAAGCCAGCGCAGGCCTGGCCCTACTAGTAGCAACTGCACGGACACACGGTACGGACCGCCTCCAAAGCCTCAACCTTCTCCAATGTTAAAAATTCTCATCCCAACACTAATGCTATTTCCCACAATCTGGCTTAGTCCTGCAAAATGACTATGAGCAACATCAACAGCCCAAAGCCTACTTATTGCACTAGCAAGCTTATCCTGGCTCAAGTGGTCATCAGAAACCGGCTGAACCTCCTCCAACCTTTATTTAGCCACAGACCCCTTGTCGACGCCCCTCCTAGTATTAACCTGCTGACTACTTCCCTTAATAATCCTCGCAAGTCAGAACCACATCAACCCAGAGCCCCTTAATCGCCAACGGACCTACATCTCTCTCTTAGTCTCTCTTCAGATATTCTTAATCTTAGCATTTGGTGCCACAGAGATCATTATGTTTTATATCATATTTGAAGCCACACTTCTTCCAACTCTAATTATCATCACCCGGTGGGGCAACCAGACAGAACGCCTCAGTGCTGGCACCTACTTCTTATTCTACACCTTAGCCGGCTCCCTGCCCCTCCTTGTAGCCCTCCTCCTCCTACAAAATGACAATGGGACACTGTCCATGCTGACACTGCAATATACACAGCCCCTCCACCTTCTAACATGAGGAGATAAGCTATGGTGAGCTGCCTGTCTCCTAGCCTTTCTTGTAAAAATACCCCTATACGGCGTCCACCTCTGACTCCCCAAAGCCCATGTAGAAGCCCCAATCGCAGGCTCTATGGTCTTAGCTGCCGTCCTTCTTAAGCTGGGCGGATACGGCATAATACGAATAATAATTATGCTAGACCCCCTAACCAAGGAACTAGCATATCCGTTCATTGTCCTAGCCCTCTGAGGTATTATTATAACCGGATCCATTTGCCTCCGTCAAACGGACCTGAAATCACTGATCGCTTACTCCTCCGTAGGACATATAGGATTGGTCGCAGGGGGCATTCTAGTTCAAACACCCTGGGGATTTACTGGCGCAATTATCCTTATAATTGCACACGGCCTTGCCTCTTCAGCACTATTCTGCCTAGCAAATACAAGCTACGAACGAACACACAGCCGGACCATACTTCTAGCCCGAGGGATACAAATAATTCTCCCTCTAATAACCACCTGGTGATTTGTAGCCAGTTTAGCCAACCTAGCCCTCCCACCTCTTCCTAATCTAATGGGAGAACTAATAATCATCACCACCATATTTAACTGATCACACTGAACTCTTCTCCTCACAGGAGTCGGAACGCTGATTACAGCCAGCTATTCCCTCTATTTATTCCTAATAACCCAACGAGGGCCCCTACCTTCTCATATTATTGCCCTTGAACCCACCCACACCCGTGAGCACCTGCTTATCACCCTACATCTTATCCCCATCATCCTCCTAATCCTAAAACCGGAGCTCATATGAGGCTGATGTTTCTGTAGATATAGTTTAACTAAAGCATTAGATTGTGATTCTAAAGACAGAGGTTAAAGCCCTCTTATCCACCGAGAGAAGTCTGTTGACAGTAGGGACTGCTAATCTTCTACCCCCTCGGTTAAACTCCGTGGTTCACTCGTGCTTCTAAAGGATAATAGCTCATCCGTTGGTCTTAGGAACCAAAGACTCTTGGTGCAACTCCAAGTAGCAGCTATGCACCCAACCACACTCATCTTAAGCTCAACCCTTCTAATGATCTTGGCACTTCTTATTTATCCCCTTTTGACCACCCTTGACCCCAACCAACGACCCGGAAACTGAGCCCTCACCCACGTTAAGACTTCCGTCAAGATGGCTTTTCTGGTAAGCCTACTCCCCCTATTCATTTTTCTTGACCAGGGGACAGAGACAATTGTCACCAACTGGCAATGAATGAACACCTCAACCTTTGATGTAAACCTCAGCTTTAAGTTTGACCACTACTCCATCATCTTCACCCCTATTGCCCTCTATGTAACCTGATCAATTCTTGAGTTTGCATCATGGTATATACATGCTGATCCCAACATGAACCGATTCTTTAAATACCTTCTCCTGTTTTTGGTAGCCATAATCGTTCTAGTGACTGCTAACAATATGTTCCAACTGTTTATCGGCTGAGAAGGTGTTGGTATTATATCATTCCTCCTTATCGGGTGATGGTACGGCCGAGCCGATGCCAACACAGCTGCCATACAAGCCGTTGTGTATAACCGAGTCGGAGATATTGGGCTTATCTTAAGCATGGCTTGATTTGCAACAAACCTCAACTCTTGAGAAATTCAACAAATGTTCGCCTCATCAAAAGACCTTGACCTAACACTCCCACTCATAGGCCTCATCTTAGCCGCCACTGGCAAATCAGCACAATTTGGACTTCATCCCTGGCTCCCTTCCGCAATGGAAGGTCCTACGCCGGTATCTGCCCTGCTGCACTCTAGCACCATAGTTGTTGCAGGCATTTTCCTACTAATCCGACTCCACCCCCTTATGGAGAACAACCAAACGGCCCTTACCACCTGCTTGTGCCTTGGTGCCCTAACCACGCTATTCACCGCTACTTGCGCCCTGACACAAAACGACATCAAAAAAATCGTCGCATTCTCCACATCCAGTCAACTAGGACTGATAATGGTCACCATCGGACTTAACCAGCCACAGCTAGCCTTCCTTCACATCTGTACCCACGCCTTCTTTAAAGCCATACTATTCCTGTGTTCAGGATCAATCATTCACAGCCTAAACGATGAGCAGGACATCCGAAAAATGGGGGGTATACACAACCTCACCCCCTTCACCTCTTCCTGCCTTACAATTGGTAGCCTCGCACTTACCGGCACCCCCTTCTTGGCAGGATTCTTCTCCAAAGATGCTATTATTGAAGCCTTAAATACATCTCACCTCAACGCCTGAGCCCTAACCCTTACCCTGCTGGCCACCTCTTTTACAGCCGTATACAGCCTCCGAGTTGTGTATTTCGTATCTATGGGACACCCTCGTTTTACAGCCATCTCACCAATTAATGAAAATAACCCCTCCGTCATTAACCCGATCAAGCGATTAGCCTGGGGAAGCATTGTTGCAGGCCTTCTGATCACCTCAAACTTCCTCCCCTCTAAAACCCCCGTTATAACAATACCCCCCGCCCTAAAGCTAGCCGCCCTCCTGGTCACTATTTTAGGTCTTCTTGTTGCACTAGAACTTGCGTCCTTGACCAGCAAGCAATTTAAGACCACACCCAACCTTGTTACACACAACTTCTCCAACATATTAGGCTTTTTCCCCGCCATTGTCCACCGACTAGCCCCCAAGCTTAACCTGACCCTCGGTCAGGCCATTGCCAGCCAAATAGTAGATCAAACATGGTTTGAAAAGATTGGACCAAAAGGAGTTGTATCCACCCATCTGCCCATAATTACAACAACCAGCAACATGCAACAAGGGATGATTAAAACATACCTCACCCTATTCTTCCTTTCAACAACCCTAGCTGTATTATTAACCTCAACCTAAACTGCCCGAAGGGCTCCCCGACTAAGACCCCGAGTCAACTCTAGTACCACAAATAGTGTTAGCAAGAGAACCCATGCACACACCACCAACAGCCCCCCACCGGAAGAGTATATTAGGGCCACCCCGCTTGTGTCCCCTCGCACAACAGAAAACTCCTTAAACTCATCCACCGCAACTCATGAAGTCTCGTATCACCCACCCCAAAATCAACCCGCCACCAGAGCCACCCCCACCACATAAGCCACCACATAACCTAAAACTGACCGATCACCTCAAGACTCAGGAAACGGCTCGGCAGCTAAAGCAGCTGAGTAAGCAAACACTACAAGTATCCCCCCCAAATAAATCAAGAATAGTACTAAAGACAAGAACGACCCCCCATGCCCCACCAAAACACCGCAGCCCACGCCCGCTGCCACTACCAACCCCAGGGCAGCAAAGTAGGGAGCAGGATTTGATGCAACAGCTACAAGACCCAAAACCAACCCCAATAGAAATAAAGACACAAGATAAGTCATAATTCCTGCTCGGACTCTAACCGAAACTAATGACTTGAAAAACCACCGTTGTTATTCAACTACAAGAACCTAATGGCTAACCTCCGAAAAACCCACCCCCTCCTAAAGATTGCTAATGACGCACTAGTCGATCTTCCAGCGCCCTCAAACATCTCAGTGTGATGAAACTTTGGCTCACTTCTGGGCTTATGTTTAGCCACCCAAATTCTCACAGGACTTTTCCTGGCCATGCACTACACTTCTGACATCTCAACAGCCTTCTCCTCCGTATGCCATATTTGCCGAGATGTCAGCTACGGCTGACTTATCCGAAATATTCACGCCAATGGAGCATCTTTCTTCTTTATCTGCATTTATATACACATTGCCCGAGGACTTTACTATGGCTCCTACCTATACAAAGAAACCTGAAATATTGGGGTTGTCCTTCTACTCCTTACAATAATAACTGCCTTTGTGGGCTACGTTCTTCCATGAGGACAAATATCTTTCTGAGGTGCAACAGTCATCACAAACCTCCTTTCTGCCGTGCCCTACGTAGGGGGCGCCCTTGTGCAGTGAATCTGAGGTGGGTTTTCCGTAGATAATGCCACCCTAACACGGTTTTTTGCCTTTCACTTCTTATTCCCATTTGTTATTGCAGCTGCAACAGTCATCCACCTCCTCTTCCTTCATGAAACTGGGTCTAACAACCCAGCAGGGATCAACTCTGATGCCGATAAAATCTCATTCCACCCCTACTTCTCATACAAAGACCTGTTGGGATTTGTGGCTATACTACTAGGACTAACATCCTTGGCACTATTTGCACCCAACCTCTTGGGGGACCCAGATAATTTTACACCGGCCAACCCACTAGTCACCCCGCCCCACATCAAGCCTGAGTGATACTTCCTCTTCGCCTACGCAATCCTACGATCGATCCCCAACAAGCTAGGCGGGGTCCTCGCCCTGCTATTCTCTATCCTCGTACTCATGGTCGTCCCCATTCTACATACCTCTAAGCAGCGAGGACTAACCTTCCGGCCCCTTACGCAATTCTTATTCTGAACCCTAGTAGCAGACATGCTCATCCTCACCTGAATTGGCGGTATACCTGTAGAACACCCCTTCATCATCATCGGCCAAGTCGCCTCAGTTATCTACTTCACCATCTTCCTAGTCTTGGCCCCCTTAGCCGGATGAGCTGAGAATAAAGCCCTCGAATGAGCCTGCCCTAGTAGCTCAGTGTAAGAGCGCCGGTCTTGTAATCCGGAGGCCGGAGGTTAAACCCCTCCCTAGTGCTCAGAGAGAGGAGATTTTAACTCCCACCCTTAACTCCCAAAGCTAAGATTCTAAATTAAACTACCCTCTGACGCCGCAGTGTACATGGTAAATCATATATCCCCATACAGTGTGTGTATATTACACCACTATGTATAATATTGCATATTATGTACTGACCCATATATTATTATTGCACGTAGGTAGTACATCCTATGTATTATCAACATAAGTGATTTTAAGCCCTCATACATCAGTACTGTTCCAAGGTTTACATAAGCAAGACTCGGATAATCACCAACGGAACCGTTCTAACCTGATTAATTGCTAAACAACAAACCTCCAACTAACACGGGCTCCGTCTTTACCCACCAAATTTCAGCATCGGTCCCGTTTAATGTAGTAAGAACCGACCAACGATTTATTAGTAGGCATACTCTTAATGATGGTCAGGGTCAAATATCGTATTAGGTAGCATCTCGTGAATTATTACTTGCATCTGGTTCCTATTTCATGGGCTATCCTTAAGAAACCACCCCCTGAAAGCCGAATGTAATGCATCTGGTTAATGGTGTCAATCTTACTGTTCGTTACCCACCTAGCCGGGCGTTCTCTTATATGCATAGGGTTCTCCTTTTTTTTTTTCCTTTCAGCTTGCATATACAAGTGCACACCGAGAAGTCTAACAAGGTCGAACTAGATCTTGGTCTCCAGCGGACCCAATAATAATGGCGGAATGATATTCTATAAAGAATTGCATAATTGATATCAAGTGCATAAGGTCAGTTTCTTTCCTCACAGATACCTAAGATCTCCCCGGCTTTTGCGCGGCTAAACCCCCCTACCCCCCTACGCTGAGCGATCCTTATTATTCCTGTCAAACCCCAAAACCAGGAAGTCTCGATAGCGCTATTACCCATCAAACCATACATTAACAAACTTTGGCACCGACAATCCTATTATCAAAGCCACCCCTTAATTAAAGTATACACTAAAACTTTTTATTATACATTAATAAACTTTATTACTTACAAACTTTGGCACCGACAATCCTATTATCAAAGCCACCCCTTAATTAAAGTATACATTAATAAAATTTTTGTTATACTTAACAAACTTTGGCACCGACAACCCTATCATGAAGGCCACTCCTGGTTAAAATATAT